ATACCACTTGATATTATTAAAAATGCCCAGAAACTATCATATTCGTGAAGCAGAAACATAGATGCACTCCTATGGAGGTAGAAAATATACCGGATTAGTCAATTCGAATTAGAATTGTGAAGTTATCCGTAACGTCTTCCTCGAAATCCCTCTGAATTTGAGTCGAACCACCCAGTTTTTTTGCTATAGGTCATGTCTTGCTTCACGATTCATTAATCGAGTGGAATCCTATTTACACTTACTTCAATTCTATCTCGATATGGTATAGACATATCATGTTCTTTCGTTCTTTATAGAAAGAAAAAGCCTTTTTCGGGTTCACCTTGCCTCAGATTCTTTCTAACCTAAAGAAAAGGAATTCAAATCAACGAATATTCCTTTAATGAAATAATGAAAGCCAATGATATTGGTATATTTTTGTCATTCCTATTGAATAAGAGGATTCTTGCTTCTATTCATTTTAGATATGGAAATCGAATTAATTAATTCGATTCGCTCTCCATCCCGTCCCGATTTTTAGTACTGAAAATCGGTCCGAAATGACTGGAAATCGTTGAGTAAAGAAAGACCAAGATTATGTTTCGTGTCAAGATTTATTTGTTGGAAGCCACGCTACAACGTAACATAATGTGGCAGCAACCCTAAACAATGGAGCGTAGCACAAAGATAGAATCAGCCGAGGATCTACAGCAGAAACTTTTCATGAAATCGCGCATTCTCGAACGATTCGACAGACCAAATTCACACTGGAAATAGACAGGGGTGTAAACATTCATCGATTTAGGACCTGTTCATTATCTCTGAAACAATGAGTTGGGTTTCTTCTTACGCACAAAGCGGGGCGGTGTGTCGTGGGATTCCTAACTAGTCCAAGTTTCAATAGACCCAGAAGAGAGTAAGCTTCGGTAGAATTGGAATGATGGGCAATTGGGTATTATATATATAGAAATACCGATCCTCGATCCGTGAGACTTACTATTCGATTGGATTTGGCTTGGGTTGGAGTTTTCCCCGGGCTCGTGCCATCGTTTTTACTTCAAAAATACACTTTTTCATTAAAAATTAGGGCTATACGGATTCGAACCGTAGACTTTCTCGGTAAAACAGATCAAACTTTTTAGTATCGAAATGATTCGAACTGTTTCAAAAAACCAACGTGCATTTTTTTGCATTGGGCTCTTTCATCAACTGATATAAATATCAGATAGTTTGCCATACTTTTTCTTGACAGAAAGATAACGAGATGGCTCCACGTGCTCTGATTCATTATTTGAATGCTGATCCAGGAGCCATACCAAAGTGTTTCAAAGAAGAGTTACCTTGACATAGGTCTGCCTCCGGCTTAGATCAACCTAAGTGAAATGAAGTCTCTATCGCTCTGCTCAAAGAGTCAAATATGAAACTTTATACACCTTAAAGTTCATAGGACGAAAAGATAGTAGTTTGAGGTCCTTATACTCAGTATGCCTAGCATTGAATGGACTGGGTATTTACCTTATCAATTATGAAATCAACGTTGGGTTCCATTTGTAGCCTAAATTGGCACCCAAATCGGACCGAACCAAAAGTCAGGCTATTGTTCTCTTGTTTCCTCGAATACATAGAGTAAGACCTAGATTTCTCCATAAGATCAATTCTGTTGATTGCATGATGGACTCCCCTGAAAAACATTGGCGCGCGTGTAAACGAGGTGCTCTACCTAACTGAGCTATAGCCCTTGTGCTACCTATTTTAGCATGTAAAGAATTTCTTGTCAAGATGAATATCCCACATGATATTTTCGGATCTGTTTCCTGCCATGCCAAGGATTGGTATTGCGTAGAAATAAGATTCCGTCTATAATCAATCCATCGATATGATGGGTCCCTTTTGTTTCTCTTTGTGATGATAAATGACCTACTTAACCCAGTGGTTAGAGTATTGCTTTCATACGGCGAGAGTCATTGGTTCAAATCCAATAGTAGGTAGAACTTATTAGATACCGGAGGCACTGGTATCTAATAAGTTTTGCTACCCATCATCTTTTTTATTTATTCCCCCCCCCACTCCTCGGATTCTAGTTCTTTTTTGGTTGGACCAGATTCCCATTACATTTTAGGGGATTCAATCGGCAGAATCCAAATACGTCGGATAAACTGAACTTATTTGTATTATTTGGGCGCACCAAGGAGCTACTAAATAACATTGCGAGTCTCGACTCGTGTCCGAGCTCGTCTGACAGCTAAATTTGCCTCAATTGTTTGTCTCTTGCCTTCAGCTCGACTCAAGTTAGCTTCAGTTATTTCAAGAGTTTGCTGAGCTTCTTGTGGATCAATGTCACTATCCTTTTCCGCATCATTTACTAAAATGGTGATCTCATTATTGCCTATTCTAGCGAAACCACCCATGAGAGCTATTTTTACCCATTGGTCGTTAAGACGTATTCTCAAAATACCTATATCTAGAGATGTGGCAATAGGGGCGTGATTTGGTAATACACCAATTTGGCCACTATTAGTAG